GTTTGAGTGAACACCCGGTGAAATGGATTTAGGAAAGCTTCCACGTGACATTCCCAAGTTAGTCTTCTGCTTTCACTGTCTTCTCGAAAGCTAAAGGTAGTTCACCTAGGGGAAGAATTCGACTAAGCTTAGCCTTGACCTTGGCACCTTACCTTCTAATCCGCCTGCTTGGGAATTAGATTAAATAAAGAGGACTAGCTGTGAGCTTTGAGGAAAGCCTGTAAGTTATCTTTCGACTTCCCCTGGATTCCCTTCTCTTCCTGGGGAGAGTAACTAAGTAAGGCCAGTCTATTAGGTGATCTGGAAGAGAAAGTGCTAATCTAATCACAACTCTTCTCTTATCCGCATGGTCTTGTTCAGCTGTCTTTCTCCTTGCCTTGGTTTGAATAGCCCTACCAGGGGCATACGGCATTACCGGTCGAATAAGCAGTGATTCCTGCTCGGCACTTGCTATAGAAGAAGCAGCAGTTAGCTCTAACGGGACTGAAGTCACTTCAGGGGTTAGCTCTGCAAATGTTGAAAGAATAACAGCAGCTAATTCATCCGCATCTGGTGGAGGAATGGTGGAAGGGATCGATCCCATATCCGGTGAAAGGCCAAGGCAATAAAGAAGACCAGGCGCAAGGCAGCATAGTAGAGAAAAGCTCTTCCTGATTCAAGTCTTGGAGGAAGGGCGGCTACTAGAGCCCGGCAAAGTCAGCATCTTACCTGGCAATTTCCTTATTAATAGAACCCAACTCGGCAAAGTCCTTAGCAAAGGCCGACGTCCCATCAGGCAACCTCCTCTTGTTTGATTCCGTGCACGAGTACCCGTAAATCGTAGAGAAGACAGAGCGGGGAAAGCTGCCTTATGTAGTTACCTGCTCTTTCATCGAGATTAGCGAATTACGGTAGAAGATCTAATAGAATCTGGTTCGAGGAGCCTAGCCTTCTTTGCTATTAGTTTCAATATCTGCTGCTTTTGTGCCAACCCTCTTAGAAGGAAGAACTCTGGGGAAGGCAGGAACTTCCGGATTTACTGATTTAGGAGTTTTTCCCAGCTCAAGGCACCGATCTTACTTATTTAGAAAGCTAGAACGGAGAGGGAACACCCGGTGAAATATGGTTTGCTGGTACAGAATCCGTTGCTATTGGACTTGGCAAGTAAGCCCAGAAGGAAGAAGTCGTAGCTGTCTTCTTAGTCTGCTCGAAAGGAAAGCCAGTATTGATTCTCTGAACTTGAAGACTGAAGCTTACTACGACCGATGGGATTGGTACCGTACTGCCTTGTCCGCACCGACCGGATTGCTTTGCTGAGGAATGGAGTTAGTGCACAGACTTACATTTAAAATCCCAACTTCCTCAATCAAGCATTCCATCGAAGCAGTAGGACGTATGGCTTATATCATCTTTCCAGCCAATCCGCTTGAAAGCTTCAGTGTGAAAGTGAACGGTCAGGGAAGAGAAATTCCTTTTCATCCGAGTTGCACTGTCCTGCGAGCGTCTGTCCAACGGTAGCTGTCTTGTCTCCTGTCGGTGGTAGTCAAGTCTCTCTCCTGTCTTGTGCACGAATGGGATGGAATGACTTAATAAAGAGATAGGTCTTTGGATACCCTAAGGTGAACTCCTTTTCTTCCTACTAGGAGTTCAGTGTGCCAAGCCGCTTTCAAGCATTCCAGCGAGCCTCTGCCCTTTAGAAGGCAATTCTGTCTCGAATCGTAGGGGAGGAGCAAGACGAGTTCATTCAGGTACCTAACTAAGCGCATCTCTCAAGCAAGGACAGGTTCGAATGCGAAGGAAGAAAGTTTACAAGCTGGCGGGACTACTTGACTTGAATAGGAAATCGGACTTCTAAGCTGATAGTTGGCTTCGCTAATTAGTAGGAATATTGAATTCGAATACTTGTTTTGTTGTATGGCCATTATAAATGGGAAGGGGGAGGGTATTTTGTTTTACTCCCCCACAAGCAGCAGGTCCCCTGGCAAGCGAAGCTAACCTCCTCTTAGAAAAGGGATTAGGCGCAGAAGCAGCTAGCAAAGACAACAATGAAGAAGAAATTGTTTCATCCGTTCTATCTTTTTAGTCAAGGAGCTGGGCTTTCGTCTCAGTCAACTTCTTCAATAGAAGCACTGGCAGAAGGCAGTTCTACTGTAGTTTCATAGGGCCGGGTAATACCTCTATCTAATACTACGCGGGCCAGTCTTTCCTTCGCTTCGTGTGCTCCCCGATCTCTTGTAGGTATCGTATATAAGAGAAAGCTTTTACTCATCTCCCCGAGTGGGGCTTCTCCTCTCTTTCATAAATTGTATAGTCTTTCATAAATTGTATCGAATAACCTGTGGGAAGAAAGTCCCGGAAACCAGGACGTACGATTGGCTTTCCCTTTCTTTCCGTTTTCAAGAGATTAGTCCCGCGAGATCGTGATCTAGTTCTTTCGTATAGCTCAGAAAGCAAAATAGTGATTTCGATCGTAAGTAAGCTGAAGGGAGTCCGCAAGACTGGTGAATCCACTAGGGAAAACCGAATTCTGGCAGAGCCAGTACTTTAGTTATGAGTGCCCTCGAAGGCCAATCGAATTCTAAGCTTTCTTCTCAGCCCCAGGGAGTTCACCAGGTATAGGCTCAGGGAGTTTTGAGTCCGTGTCACCTCCTCTTCTCATGCGAGATTAGGCACAGAAGCAGTTAGCAAACACTGAAGAAGAAGCAGGGCTAGCTCCCTTCAGGGCAGTGAAACTGTAGTAAACAAAATATGTAATAATAGATATTTAGTAGTTCAAGCTCAATAGATAGTAAGGTTCTGAAAGAAGAAATGCGATGTAAAGGGTACGAAGTAGATTAGTCGATCTTGAATGCCTTTGTCTCACTTGAGAAAGAGAGGCGGGAAGCTGCTCAACTTGTTTTTCCGTAGTGAGCGCGTATCAGTCTCTGTAGGCGACGAAGAGCAAGCAACCCCCAAGATAGTAAGTCCGAGGAGCGAACCAGGTATAGGCTCAGGAAGCAAGCAAGAACTGCTGCGGATCCTGAAACGAAATGATCATTTTCAATAGGCTTTTCTTTTGAAAAACAAATCATTGGTCCGGGGTAAAGGAATGAGATCCTAAGGAAGCAAAGCTAAAGTAATCCAGTCCGGAGACTATAAGGGAATTCAGGTTAGAAGAATTCTACTCAAACAAAGTCAAGGTTGTGAGCCACGACACTTCTCTTCTAATATCCCGAGTGTTAGACGGAAGGTCAAGTCGAAAGCTAACGCTTACCTCGGATCAAGTCAGCACCACCCGCAGGTTCAGGAGAAAGCGAAGTTCTAAAGAAAAGAAAGAATCGAAGTTGTAAGTTCAAAGGTCTTTTCGAACGGTGTTAGCCGTGGGTAGTTTGATGTACTGGTTTTGGGTGCTGGGTGGTGATGGAATCCTTCTTCTGCTCACCGGGATTCGTTTCAGGCTCCATCCGAATCAAGGAGAAGCCACAGTCTAAGAAACCAAGGTATAATGTAATTATGTACACGGAGTCAACACCTCTACCAATAAGGAATCAAATCAAGTAATCGGTTGAACGCGGTCTAGGTAGAAGTGTTCCTGCGCTTGTGCCGGAAGTCTTTAATACTTTCAAGATGCTAGGGAAGGGAGTAGCTATTGAATATAATCAAGTTCAGCAGTCCAGGCGGGAGGAGTAAATCCGTAATTCCCGTAGTTCCATAGGCAGGAAGCGCATCAACGAGTTTCCGTATCTCGGCAGTAGGGACCGAACTTCAAGCAATAGGGATCAGTGTTCAAGGCTAGGATCTATGTAATATGAATAGTAAGTTGCGCACTCGTCAAGCAGTTCTCACTCCAAGCAGGACTCCTCTATGGATTAGTGGGAAGGCGCAGGATAAGAGAAGATTCGTCTATCTAAGTTGCTGACGAGCCAGTACTGTTCGTGGGCAAGCAAAGTCTCAACTCGCAATCCATTTCTACAGAACGGAGAAAGGTTATGCAGGCGGGTGTTCATTTGCAGTTGCTGGTCGGGGCCGTGGGGATGGAAAGAAAGATGAATAGTTTGGTTCATTAGATACTGAGAAAGACTTTCTCCTTATAAGTGGGATTCCCTGCTATCCTTCCATCCGCCCTTTATCAAGCTACAAGTCAGTCTGCCCCACAGGTTTCTACGGGTGTCCTTCTATCTTGTGTGAAGAACGGTTACCGCTTATCCTAGTTCACTGGAATAAGGCAGTTCCCACTCCCCGCTGAAAGGAGTACTTTCTCAGTGTGCTATCAGTCGAGTGGGCCTTACGGTTTGCTTGGCTCCCTTTCCGCATATGCCTGAACTGGTGGTATGGAACCCTTATTTGAGTCTCGCTTCTCGTACTGCTTTCAAGCCGGAGTGCTATCGCTAGCCCTTCTGTTTTTCAGCTCCCTAACTAGAAACTGCTAGCTCTACTTACTGGCTTTCTGGCTTTATGAAAGCTTGAAAGACCTTGCTTTTAGCTGTACCTGGTCAAAGGTGAAACCGCTAACCGTAATCCAAGTTATGATCTCAACAGCTGCCCGAAAGAAAGGAGCTCTACTTACTGGCTTTCTGGCTTTATGAAAGCTTGAAAGACCTTGCTTTTAGCTGTACCTGGTCAAAGGTGAAACCGCTAACCGTAATCCAAGTTATGATCTCAACAGCTGCCCGAAAGAAAGGTGAAAGCGCTACCCTTACTACACTAATTCAAGAAGGAAGGGATGATCGCCCTAGCCCTCTGATCTACGACCACCGTTGTGCCTAACTGCTTCCCGCGGAAAACTGTCCTTCCTTACAAGCCCGTGAGAAGCAACCATTTCTGTCTTTGTTGTCTGTAGAAGCAGGTGTGGTGCCGCGACTGATATCGATTTGAGACAAATTCTGAAGAATTGAGATTAAGGTTGGGATGTCCCCTGTCTTACGTGCAATTCCCGTCTTTCGGTAAGCATCCACTAAAACAGCAGATTTCTGGCTGGCTAATGGATCTCCGTTCGAGCGATGATGAAAAAGCCTGCCCGGCTCTTGAAACTGCAATAGGGTAATCCATTGCTTGCATGTCGAAAGAGGAACCGACTGTCTGTACCAGGAATATTACCACTTCCTTCAGTCCTTCCCCTGCGATTTCATAAGTGAGTACACTGCATCGATACTCGGACGTCTTGTTGGAGGGCTATACTGGCTGTAGAGAAGAAGCTGTTTTTATGCTTGCCCGGGGAGATTCTGAATCATAGGACATCGAAGCCCGACCAACCTTTCTGCAGTCGAATCTCTCTCTTGATTCATTCACTTCTGCACAGAACTCTTTGATCAGTACAGATACAGATCTGCTTCGTTGCACCGATCTACGGAACCAACTTCACCTTATCCTTGATCGTCGTAGGTGGACAGCCAAGCCCGCTTGAGCCTTTCTATTTGAATTCCCTTCGCTTCATCTTTCCGTTACCCTGACCTTCACATGAATGGATTGATTGGGGAAGGTAGATCCTCTATGGATTGGGCTCTTTCTTGCGGCATTCTCCTTTCCTTTCTTGTTTCTCTTTCGACTTCGCTTCCTCTGCTCTGGTTCTGGCCGAGAAGTCAACTTACCTCTGGTCGATACAAGCGAACTTCTCTCTCAAAGCGAATGCTTCCCTCTTAATTGAATCAGAGTTCACTTGATGAGAAGTAACCTTAGCTCTCCCTTTGGTCGTTAGCCTCGCTTTCCTTCTCTTCGATAAGTAATTACCATTACCTGAGACTGAAAATGAGACTCCTAACAAAGAAAGAGCTACTGGATAGATAGAAAGAAGATCAAGCATTGGAGTCGTGCTAACAACATTCTCTTCTCGAAAGCAGAAGGCGCTGCTGGTTGCAACAGCCGAGTCCCTGTACTCCCCCGCGCGGATTGGGCATCAAGCCGCCTTCCTCACCCCTACTTCGTAGAACGCCAAAAGCGAAGGCAGCGATCATAACAACCAAACCAAGGGTCCGAAGGGATATTTTAATCTTCGTCTTCTGAACCGTGATTCCATCCGCTCATGATCAATCTTTCTATAATAAGATCCCTTTTTAAGCAATTGGATTCTCAGCCTCCCACCCCTATCCCACTACTGGAGCAAGAACTTGTACCTCTACAGGCTTGCTTTTCTATTCGTCTGAGATCCGATCCGGGCCTGTCCCTCCATATCTGCTTGCTTCATCCCGCCCTGCCTAACATCTCTCATTCCTTTTCACCCCCCTTTAGCGGCTTCACCCCTTTCGAATTACTTTATTATGGATGTGCCTTCTTTCTTGCTCTTCTAGTTCTGTATCTTCTTTCTTGCGATGAAGATGGGTTGGGTTATAGGACGACCTCTTCTTACGTGTTGAGCAAAAACCCAAGGATATTTCCTAAAGGGGTCTCACTCTTGCCGGGATTCGGGGAAAGAAACCTTGAAAGCGTAATAGCTCACTGGTCTAGCTCGATGGCACGCACCGTCGATCAATGGGTTCGCTAGCTACAACTACAAGGATGGGACAGAGTAGCCAATCCGGCCTTTCGAAAGACGACCTGGCCCCTATTTTTTGAGAAGAGGCGAGGCGAGACATGAACAAATAGGCGCATGGGGAAGATCCATTCCGTTGTTTAGGTCAGAGAAATTCCTATCAAATCAAAGCGAGCACGGGCTAGATCACTATCAAGTAAGGTAATTGGCTCAATAGGAAGTCTCAGTCCTGACTTATAAGTGGACTGCTTTCTTCCGCTACTGGTTTGCTCCGTAAACTAGTTGCTTCGCTTTATGTGCTCATAGGTTCCGATCTCTTATACGGCCAAGTTGCTTACAAAGAAACCGCGTTGAGTACTTGTTGTATACCCCCCATAGATCGCCCGAAAAGCTGTTTTGTAGATTAGCACTTGGCCGGAAAAGCGATCTTTCGAAGCACTTAAAGAATCATTTCATCATACCCAACTCCTTGCTGCAGAAATGGATTGCGCCTGAGAAAGGCAATGAAATTGTTCAGTGATGATCCTTTCTTTTACGGGATTTATGATCTCATTGACTTCCTAATCAGTGGCTTCCTAAACTAAATAAAAAGATCAGAATTGGCTGACTAGCCCATTCCTGGAAAGCTCAGCTTTACTCGATCTTGACCGGAGACGAAAGCATTGGGATGGCAATAAACATTGGGCCTCCTACTCCTACTTGCTAGCCCGGGACTCCTAAATAAACTATTTGGACTGGACGACTGGGGATGGCACGAGGAGGTCGGTAAGGACCGGTAAGGACAAGGCTGGGCACTCCCTAGCTTGAGATGAGAGGTCGGACTCAACACGCTGGCTCAGGGGCTCAATATTCTAAGTAGTTCAGGCTGACAACTCTTGACTTGTCACTGTTTTAGAAAGGAAAGTATAGCGCTGGATATAGATGCGCCTTGGATATAGAATAGAGATCCGCTCCTCTCGGTACCGACCCTAACTCCGCTACCACATATTATTAGATATTCATATTCTCCATTAGTGCTTTGTTTGAAATAACATGCTAATTGTTGGCCTAACTTAACTACGCTCCGCCCCTCACCGTACTTTCTCAACTCGGCTGGCTGATCAATGAGAAGCAGAGTTTAATGGTCTGAAAACTTCCCGTAAAGGGTCTTATTCCCGTCTCAGCGTGCTCCCTGCCCATAGATACTCGAATCGATCACGCCCAAGAGAAGAGCAAGAGCCTTGGTGAGTCTGCTGCCAGCCCATCCATCAAACTGAGGAAAGTCAGTCAAACCTATCAACGTCCCCCTACTATCTAAAGCCCCCTCTGCTACATATGCTTACCCATATGCCAACCTCTGTTCCATGCCCTCTTTTCTTTGTTGCTGGATCCACTACCATCGCGCGAACGGGATTCGGGACTGGAACTAACAATGGAACTACGCCTGGACTATCTCTTTTTCTCCAACTGTGACTCGATTGACGCGCGGGCACGGTCTCGTAAACTCGCTCTCTGTCTTGATCAGATGCTGACTAAGCAATAGAAACTTGAACAGTTGCTACTAGGTCAACTGAGTCAATCCATTCAGTCAACTAAGTCAAATGCAATTGCTCCAGTTCCCTCTGCTTACACCTGGTCAATTCGTTGATCGCCTCCGCCCCAGCTCTCGTCTCTGCTGACGAAGCTTTTCTCTCTGTCTCTGCTATCCTCGCACCTGCTGATCAAATCGGATCGACTGACACAGGAGATGGGTGGAGACTACCTCAACAACAGGATCCGCAATTTGATCTTCCCTCTGCTTCCATTTGTGATGAAACTGTGGTCGACTAGTTCTGGATCTAGAGACTTCTTCAACCGGTGCCCAGATGCTTGCTACTTACCGACCTAGCTTACCCCGCTTCTGATGATGGGTGATCTAAGGCCTATGCACAGGTGCTATCTAGGCTTCTATGGGGCTTCCAAAACCTGAGTCGGCTCCCAAAATGGAATTGCCTGACCTACCTCTCTAGCTACCGACTCAGCCTTTGCTATTGGTATCTCCGCTGGTGCTGCTGCTAATGCTGGATCTACTACAGGCTCTTCCATTTGTGGTTTAGTGCATAGGTAGGTGGTTGTGCCGGTGAAATGGTGGCCCACTTCTGCTTCATTAGCAGAATCGACTTCAGAACCATTTCATCAACCGAATCTACTTCTACTGAATCCACTGCTCTTTCACCGATTCATGTATGGGGAAGAAGGCAATGGCTGGTTCTATGACGAGTTGTTTGCAAGAGGTGTCTCCGAAGATACCATTCGCCTTCGCAACGAAATCAGGGGAAGTTCTCTGTTGACCAGGGTGGTCGTAGATCAGGGGGAAATCTTCTTCGTCAAAACTCAGAGGCTGGTTTTGAGGTAAAGGCACGACAATTTTGTTTCCACCAACTAATCCCTGTCCCCCACGTTCGGTCTCGCAACATTCAGTCCATGCAGAGATACATTATCCTTGACGAGGAGAGCCATGAAGATGTTGAGAGAGATTTTCGAGAGAGGCTGGCAAGCTTTGAGATGGTTCGCCCGCCAATGGACCCTTCTTCAAGCGAGGCTTTTTAAGTCTGGTGGGCGTCCCATTATACCTGCCCGCAACTTTTGAACATCTTCTGCCCCCAGCGAGACCAAATCTAACCCCTGCCTCATCATCAAGATCAGTTCAACGGGTCCATCAGGTGACGGAAGGCCCTGAAGATTCTACCCTTCTCACAGGCCTGGTAAGGAACCGGCCTCTTCAAATAAAATAAAGGAAAGAGAAAGCTAGAGGAAATGAGTTCCTCTAGAAGAGTTACGAGATCTGCTGCTGCTGCCGTGAGGACGGCAACTCAAACGACTCTCCCACCAGTGGTTTTTAGGGAGCCAATTGCGATTCCGGCTGATTCGGACAGTTCCAGTGAGTCTGAAGATAATGCCGTGGCTGACCCTATTGAATTTGCTAGTCCGCCTACCCTTGCACTACCTCCTCCTGCTGAAGTTACTCCCACTCCAGCCCCTTTGCCTGAAGAACAAATTGCTGGTGAGTCTGCTGGGCCAGTATCTGGTAGTCCGTCTGACTCCCCTCCGTTGAGAAATTGGCTGAACTGCTCCGCCTGGATATGGATCAACTCCTTTCGCCTTACAATACCAGGAAGATCCAAACCATAGCTGCCATTTTGCTTTCCTTTCGGACTCTTCCTTGCCTTCGTTTGAGAGGTCTGTACTTGAATGCATCAAGAAGCTCCCTGCTGAGTACTACCGCCAGCTTTTGAGGGACAAAGAAGCTTTAATGGAGACCCTTAAGAGGCGAGAGAGGCTGAAGACTCTTACTGCCAATGCTCTGAAAACGTCTGCTGCGGTGAGTGGCTTTTCCAGGGATATAGAGGAGCAAAGAAAAGAGATTGCTGACAAGGAAGCCCAGATTGCTCGCTTGAGAGAAGAAATAGCCATGGCGCAGTTGTCCATAGAGCATATGGAGAGAGAACGTGCTCAGGCGGATGAAGCTCTGGACAAGACCGTGGCTGAGGCTGGTCGTAGATCAGGGAGAGATTGGTCAATTTACCAGACAATGAAGGAGAAGAATTGAGAGTGTGAAGAAAGATTTTCTTGGTGACTGAAGGGTGATCGTAGATCAGAGGCCACTCTTTGGCCATTTTATTTTGAAAGACTATGTATTTTCCTTTTTACACAGCGCATGTAATGGCCTTACAGGCCACACTTTTAAAATAAGTAGCCCTTTTGTTAAAATTCCTTTTGTGCCTTGTCTTTTCTGCCAAAAGATCTTTACTGTATATCAAATCTTGGACTGGCCTCATTCCCAAGAATGTATCAAATATAGGTAAGGCCAACCTGCCCCTTCATCATTTCAACAGGAAAGGTAAGAATCACCTTTTCTATGCAAACGTAGATCACTGCCACCTGGCCATATTTTGGCCATGAACCGCTTTTAGTTAAACGATCCCGTTTTGACGTAACGGTTAAGTGATCAAATGAAAAATTCAAACCAAGGCGACGTTTGGACTTAGGCCTTTTGGAAAACAGCCTGTTCACACGTGCGGGGCTAATCATGACTACGGCTTTTTGAGACGCAGCGGATCAATGATAGCCGTCGTTTTTTTTGTCTTGATCGAGGCATCTTTCCTTTTCCTTATAAAAGTTGCTTTTCGAAACGAACCCAACACTTTCTTCTTTCTGCAACCTTTCTTCTCTGTAACTCTCAACACCCTAACTGTCACCGTCATTTTCTTAAAATCTGCTCTGATGGCTTCTCCATGCCCTTCAACCTTAGCCAAGGAAATTTTGGCGAACAACCCTGACCTCATCATTCGAGAAACCTTATATTCTGCAGACCAAGAGAGAAGCAATTGCCGTACCTTGGGGCCTTGCTTCAGAGGTGTAGCCTCTGGGATTTTGGAGGTTTTTATTACTCTGCGCCAAGGTCAAGAATTTCTTCTTCTTGACGAACCAAGGATTAATTGGGCTGACTGGAGTGGCCAAAAGAAGCCCTTGAAGAATTGGCCTACTCTGTTTGATGGTTGGACTTCATGGCTGAATCGTGTAGAGAGAGCAAAGGCTGATCACTGGAAGAGGGTAGTTCGAAGCTCTGCAACTGTCTCGTTATGACATTCACTGCGAGAAATCCCTTCTATCCGCCGCACTCTGTTTCTGGTCCATCTCTACCAACTCTTTTCATTTCAGGAATGATGGGTCCAACCATTCTTGATGTAGCAGCCCTTACTGGGTTCAGACCATACGGAGAGGTAGTGAGCGCTGTCACTATGGGGCCTGCTAAGACTGAGGACGGCCAGACTCTTGATTGCAGTTTCAAAGGTTGGGCCAAATTCATGTCTCACTACCATAAGAAGAAAGGTCCAGTGACGGACTAGCCTTCCTTGTCTTTTGGTTGAGTAGAAAGATCTTCTGTACTCCTTCTGAGGCTCCAGTAAGAGAGTACTTTAGTATTGCTGAAGCACTTGTAGCTGGACGCCAACCCTATATAGGACCTTTCGTCTTGGCTTACATATACAGAGGTTGCTGCCAAATGATGCAGAATCGCTTAAATACAATGGTCGTTGGGCCACTCTGGGTTGTGCAATTATGGCTTTCTTTTCCGGAATTAGCACCAAGACTTGAAGACCTGGCTGATGCTAACTGCACTTCATATGGCCATGCTCGCTTCACTCTCAAGTAAACCCCGATTGAAAAGGGGGCGATTAGTACACCAAAGGTAGTAACTATAAGGTAGAAGTTTGGCACCACATGGTGCGGATCGTTGAGTTAACAACTACACATGGAACGGTTGAAGTCGTAAAAAGCCTGTCGAAGGAACTAATGTGGCGAAGTTCTTCCAAAGTCTTAAGTATATGAATCCGCAGAATAAAAGGGAGCCCTTGATCCTAGATAAGTAAGCAGATATGCCTATGGCTGGAAAGATAGCGAGCACTATTCTCATAGTCTCTCAGAAGCCAGCTCGTCGTAACCCTAAAACACGACGTTAGCGGGGTTGAGCTCCTCCTGCAGAAGTACAACAAACATAGGACAGCCGGGAATGATGACCCTTCTCAAGCCTGACGCCTAAGTTGGACTTTCTCTTTCTGCTGCTTGCCACTCCGAAGTTAAGTTTAGGATTTCGTTTCCTCCGATTGATTGAGTCGGTGGGGAAGTGAGCTGATCTCGCCTTTGTTGATCCGGTTGAAGAGAGTTATCACGATGTAGCAGGGTCTGTCTGCTCCAGTCTATGACCTACCGTTTGCTTTGCTAAGCAGTACGCCTAAGATAAAAAAGACAGGTGGCATAGCGATCCCTACCAATACGACTGGACACCGCATCTCGTCCTCAACTCATTCCGACACTGTGAGATCCTATGGTCACGCCTTAGTCCGGGGCTTTTGGGCATTATTAAGAAATGTGACTCTCCACCTATTTCATTGTGTGTTTACTCTCCTTCTGATAGTATATAACGTAAGACTTTGCTTGCTCCGAGCCATTAAGGAAGGGCGGCTAGGGTCTACTTTTCTCATCTGCTTGAAGCCTCTCATATAGGTACCGACCTTAATTCACTTTTGGGAAAGCTACTGCCTTCCATACTTTCATCGAATCTCGGATATCGATCGGTGCCCAGAGAGGACCCTTCTAAGGTTCAATTCCTCTGGATGCGAGGGGCATGGAAATAAGAGAATGAAAGTCAATGATCAGCTGCTTTCCCCGAGGTTATCCCACCCAGGCGGTAGCATTTAACTACCATCAAAGGATCCTTATATTTCTAAATAGGGGTTCATCAAAGCATAACCGGGCTATTTTGTTTTGTACCAAAAATAAGGCAGCTTGAAATGCCAGCCCGCCCCGAGGAAAAATATGTGTTCAGGAACGCTATGTGAATAGGGTCTTTAAGCCCTCACCCAGCATCTATTAATTCAATCAACATACGTTTCAAAACAAAAAGAATTTGGAAGCCATATAGCCATTTCAGCCTTACTCCCTATTCTCTCTTAAATAAAGCTATGAGAAAACTGGAGTAATGTGGAATGACTTTTCCCATTCCTGTGAGCTGTAGAGTTAGTTATCCCTTATCATCCCTGGTATTCCTCCTCTCTATGAGATGTGGGATCGACCCCGCGAGCCCTTCCTCTTTCTACATCCTTTTGGATGATAAGGCATGCCTATCCATGTTTTATCCAGCCTTTGCTTCACTATCAACCACCGGAATGGTTATTTTGCCTGCCCCCGCTTTCCTCTCCCGCGGGAAGAGCTCGTTCGCCAAGTCCGAACTCCCACTTTATCGTCGATGACGGCTCTCTTCGATGCTAGCAACCGCGTTTGGCCCTTATCCGCGCTTCTTTCAATTTCCTTACTGAAGGAGAGACTTTACCTTTACTTAGAGAGGGGCCAGAGCGGTACCACGCCCTTCCGTGCTCGTAGGTTGACTCCCCTATGCATCCCGACTAAGGTCTCACAAAGGCGCACTTCCCTTATGCATCCAGCCGTTTCACTAATGTGAATAGGTTATACAGAAGGGTGGGTTGGTTATATACTCTTATGCGCGCTCCTTCTTCGAACCTTTTGGTATGTATTGCCCCCTGATCAGATCCACCAGACGAGAAACTCAATTCCGCACTGCTGCTGAGTCGTCGGACTTATCCACCAAGGGATTCGTGGAATTTCTGTGGATTGCGTTGGGGGAAATCTACCAAAGCTAGGCAGATAGATAGACTCCTTTCCCGCTGCTAAGGGAGAGCAAGAAAAAAAATCAAATGATTGTTTTTTAATCAGCGCCCCCCTTTTGGGTATGCAGATACTAAGAGTCCTCTCACTACCAACCAGCAGACATCATCTGGCTGGGTCTTGCCGGTATCAACAACGAGAAAAAAACAACCAAATGGAAACTGCAACTAACTATGGCTCTTGGCCTAGACAACGCCCTAGGCGTAGGGGAGATCGGAGCAACAGGGAACGCCTAGACGACGTTTTTCTTCCTGGGCTGCTGTAAGTAGATCGAGAGGTCGTTCCGCCCCTTGTCCCCGAAGATGGGTAATATGTTCTCAAAAAATCTTGCTCCAATCTGACCTAGCTGGCGAGCGATCCCAGTTCGCGGCAGAGAACAAGACAGCAAGCGAGCGTACCTTTCTTCGCTTCTTCTCCACCAAGCACGGAAGTTTAAGGATAACTGTAGGTCGGTGGCTACCTAAGGAAACTCCGATTCGATCCGCCCCCCGGCTGGGAGGCATTTACCTCATCCCGATCACAAGGAGAGGTTCACCATGATGGGGGGTACTTCTTTTTTTTCCCTTCCGGAAAGAATGAAATGCGTAGGGGACCATCCTTTTGTTGTGGCATGCTCCTCAGATTTACGGATTCGCAGGGGGCCTCAGGCCCTACTTAGTTGACTGACAATGCCAAAGGCTTGCGAAACTAAGTAGGGCCTTTTGAATTGAATCTTAAAATGAGTAAGCGGCTTTGCCCCTTTTCAGTAGGGGAGCGAAAGGTTAGACTTAACCTTAGAAAGTCAGCGAACTGCGGTTCTTCTATGTAGGTATGGCGTTCCCCCTTGACTTGACTCTCCTAACGTCGAGCTAAGTAACTTCGTAACCTTTGCGTAGCGTAGTAGAATGAAGGCTACGCACTGACGCTCTCTTATCTATTAGCCTAAGCGTCTTCGCTAACTCGCTCGCCTACTATACAATACAATAGTAGGGTAGGCTTTGCTAACTCAGCCGCTTACTTCTACTAATGTATAGTAGCGCCTTTTCCTTTTTGAATAACCCATTCTCATTATCTTTCATAAGTCAAGTAGGCGAACCTATAGTAATAGCGTTGACAAAGAAGAACAGCCGGTTAAAAGACAGCGAATCTTTTTATTTTTTAAATAGATAGGCCAGCTTGACAAGCTACCCTTCTTCTTGATCTGAGGTGCGAAGAGAAACATCTCTTTTTTATGACTTCCACTTATCAATCCCGGCCCGGAAAAGTGACCGACCAGGGCCAGGGCCTATTGATGAATGAAAGAAAGGGTTTATGAGCCCTAGCCCTGTAAGCCCACACCTGTGTAGAGTAGATCGTTCAACACCTGCGGCACAAACCCATTTGTGACCTATTGG